CTTTTTTTGAAAGTCAATCTTTTTTCGACGCTGGGCTTTAGTCATCCTAGTTCTACACAGGAAGGGAAGAGAATGACCAACTTCCATTGTCAATCCCCAAACGGCTTGAAGCATCTGGTATTGGTTCATCTACCTTGATCTGCCTTCCGAGTGACATGGAAGACTGCCCCTTTCAAACTTCTTAGCTCAGAAAGATTGGAAGATGAAAGCTATCTCATTCAACATCGGACTTGTTGCTGTATTGATTCCCACTTGTTGAAGCTCTATCTGGTACTCCCTTGCGCTAGAAGCTCTTGCTAGATTATCCGACATTGACTCGCTATAAGAAGATTGTCCGAATAGCAGAATTATTCTATATGTGAAAATAGTGAGAAGGGCTATCAGATAGCAATGAGTGGACTGGCAACCTGTACTTCTTTCTTTGACAGGCATTGCTGGTCCTAGGTCTGGTTGGGTAAAAAAGCTGGGGCATAGCTTCTATTGCTGGCTTGTCTGCCCTGTCTCACTTATAATTGAGGACTTTTGCAGCGATCAAAAAGTCACTAAATTTTGACATGCCTATCTTTGAAAAAACGAGTTGAGAGCTTTTCCCCTATACGGAGATAGACTATCCTGATTAGATTAGGAATTTCCGTAACCGGTAGATTGGATTTCCGGTGGAAGTCAACAAGGACAGATTCCTGTTGGCTAATCGAATGGAAATCCCATCTCATTTCCGATTTGACTGCCTAGACTGAGCAAGCAATATCTTTGCTGTCTCCTAGTGGAATTAGCAGACTCCGACATGAACTCTGAAACTCTGATTGCTGTTTGAAAGGGTTGACATAGATTGCTATGCTAATCCGTTCTCTGATCAAGACCATCGAAAAGGGATTGAGATCAGTCTGTCAATAGCATCAATGAGAGAAGAAAGGACACTCTCAATCATGCAATGAGAGAAGAGAGATGTACTGAAAGCATGATCTCTCTGACTTCTCCAATAGAGAAGGATAACCAAATCCTTCTCAATTGTTTCAATGCAGATAGCATCCAAAACTCGGAAATGTAACAAAAGTAAGATGCGGAACACATGCAAGATTGCACTAGTCACAGAGAGAAGACAGCCAATCCAATAGAGCAAGCAACCAGTCACAGCAAGGAAAGCAAAGAGAGAAGCTAGTCACAGGTAAACATGCACTGTCTCTAAGCTCGATTGACTGGCCTAGTTTCACTCGGAGATAGAGACCAGTTACCGAGCCAGTCAGATGCTTGCCTGGCCTTGTCTAACTCCCCTGTTTCACAAGCAAGCCAGGCAGATCACCTTGTTCAAAGATTTCAGAGCGAGTACTTCCAACAAAACGTCTGCCTAGACAGAGCTTCCAACCACTTGGACCCGATGATACACCTGCAGGTCATCCTCTGTGAATCTGCAAGACAGGGAGAGAAAGACATGCCGGACTCACAAGAGAAAGACAGCCAATGCAGTCAGTCAGAGCGAGTTGGGAATTCTGCTAACTGAATTCGGAAGACTTGCTAGTCTAAGAGAGATTGGACTCATGCTTCCGGGAATCTCAGTAGTCTACCAGGAATGCCCTATTGAGCGTCATGCCTGAACTCATGTTCCGGAGAGTGCCTGTCGGATCACTTATGCCTATGCAAGGAGAGAGCACCGCTAAGGGAAAGTTCAATCATTGGGAAGGTCAGACACAAGAAACCCGAACTGCCTGAAAGGTAACTAGCTTGTCGTCTTCTTTCCTCAACCAGTGACAGGCCTCACTATCTACTGGATTTGGTCTACCGGGCAGCTAGATCGGACTGGTAGCATGCTGAGAGTCCTGTGAGGAAGGTCTTCCAAGAGAATGGCTGTACCGATTCGAGATGTGACAGAGGGTCAGTCAAGAAAGCTGCCAGTTCTATTCTACGAGCTGCTTCCAAAGGTGAGAAAGCCTGTTTCTCTGAGCTAGGACACATGTCCGGAAAAGAATCCGAGGTCTATGATGCCGAACCGACATCCCTGTTTGGAATAGGATTTTCTTGAAAGGGACCGGCTAACCACTCGCTCTCTCAGTCGAGCAAACCTTTCGCTTTCCTTTGACTTGCGGATACTTCCTTGCGAATAAATAAGGACGGACTATAGTGCTACTGCTAGAGGGGACTCTGCTAGGCTTGCTAATTCGATCCTTGTCCGATACGGCAGCTGCTGGGTCTCCCCATCTCTCCTAAACTTCCCCCGGTCTTCGGCCCGAGCTGTATGAGGCAGAAACTCGCCCCACGTACGGTTCGGAGGCCGAGCCCCACCCCATAATGGTGCGGCTTAGGTCAACTAACACAAAGAAGATACAGTTCACTCAACGATTGCCTTTGGGTTCCGAACTCCATATGGGGAAGGAGCGTTGTTGTTTCCGAGGTCTCGATCATTTACATGGACCCACTTCTCATTCCATTTGTGGGAATTTGATGATCTATAAACCGTCCCTAACGAACGATCGCCTCATGTTTGAGCATGATGAATCACTTCGTGCCGACCTGTTGCCAATAAACTTTCCGGCCTCATATGAGAATGGAAAACTGGAGAATTTTCTGCATCGGTGGATGAAAAATCGCAAACATAATAATTTATGGTTGATCATGTTCCCAGAAAAAAGATACTTTAGAGAAACAACGAGCACGACTGAAGTGGCTATACATACAAATCCATTTACGGATAGATATGCTTCGATTGGAACTGGAAGTTCCAGAACAGGCGGCTGGTATACCACCATAATGAAACTGCCTTTTATTTTTTTTATTCGGATAGGATTTATGTTGGCTTCGTCGGGAGGCTCGCGTAGTTTGTTACGTCAGCTCCAAAAGGATAAGTTGCGTTGGAATCGAGAAAGTTCCGTGGAATTCAAAATTGCATTAATAAAATAAAAGGAGTCTTCAACCCTCTCAATCAATAGAGGCTAGATCGGACTAAGGAGAGAGACGGTTGAGTACGGAAGCGAAAGCGGAGATATAGGCTAAAATGCCCAGTGAGAATACTGACATGAGTAAGGAGAAATCCGAATGACTAGTGGCCATAACTCATTAAGCAATCTTAACCTTTTTCGCTTAGCCTTTCCTCTTTCTACCGTTACGAGATGCAGTATCCTCTAACGTCTTTGCTTGCACGGCTTTCGACCGGGACGGGAAGAGGTTTCCTCGTTGCATCTTTCCACACAGCATTGGTTCTGTCCCTTACCTTTATCGCCCGTCGGGCGTCAAGGTTCGCATTAGATCCCCTTACGTATTTTTGCCCCAACAAAAAGCCCAGAGCAAGGGCTGGGGGGGAAAGAATGCATTTCCGGAATCTCAATGTTGCCCCACCAAAAGACGAGAACCCAATGCCAATCGCTGATCTGTTAGTGGACAGAGCTTATGGGCAATAAATTCTGTCATTCATGGACGGTCACTTAGGGTATAACCTTATTTTCATCTCCAAAGAGGACGAGGCAAAAACAGCGTTCCGTTGTCCGGGTGCTGTTGGACGGACTATTCTGCTGGCAGGTGATGCCCTTCGGTCTGAATAACGCTTTAGTTACCTACCAGCGAGCAATGAACCTCATCTTCCATTACTTTATTGTCAACATCGTAGAGGTGGTGTATATTGACGATGTAGTTGTGAAGTCTTTCCCTTCGGGTTATTTGTCTGATCTCAAGACAGTGTTTGAGCGCGAGAACACGGCTTGAAGATGAACCCGTAAAAATGTGCATTTGGCGTAACAGCAGGAAACTTCCTAAAGTTCTTAGTGCACAACAGAGGGGTTGAAATTGACAAGAAGAAATCGGGCCAGAAGTTGAAGAATGCCTCTCACACAGATGGACAGCAAAGAAGGCCTTCTAAGGCGGACTCTGGCTCTTTCATTTGTAAGAGTCCTCCTCAGGCACGAGATTGTCCGATGAAGGAGAAACTTGCTGGTTGCCGAGGACAAGAGGGAAGAACACCTAGGGTGAATCCGTTACAGTTGCGGAATGCGATCACCCATTAGAAGCCTACGTCTGCTGGGCTTATGTATGTTGAGATAGTGCTGAATGAAATGGCCACTCTGCTCGTGCGACGGTCGATACCGGCGCCACGAGACGAGGCTACTTCCATCCAAGGGAAAAGTGAAGTCCCGGTAAGCAAGCCATGATCATGATCAGAGGGAGAAGACTATTCATTCATCGTCATGAAAGGCAAATAAAAGGCTTTAGCAGCCCATTCTTGAACACGAACACGAACCCTGATCCTAGTACTATACTAGTAGGTAGGGCTTATTATGGAATAGGAATAGAAAGCCCGGGAGAGGAATTAGATCCTTTGCATACAGAACATACTTTTTTCGAAATAGAAGTTACATAGAGTCTGGTGGTATCGTATATAAGTATAAGAATAAGGCTTTTTTTAGGAGTTATAAATCTCACTCGAAATTTCATATCATAAGAGAAGAAAGCAAAAGGCTTTGACTTGAGTAAAGTAGAGAAAGAAAAAGCTTTATCAAAAAGCGTCCGCTCACGTCAGGGTCCGAAGGAGATGTAGTCACTTTTACTTTCTTCGAGATTGGGTTGGTGTGCAGTGAGAGGGGCCTCTCCCTTACAGCGTGAGAAACTGTTTGGGATAAGCTAACTTCCTTGGTCATACCAAGGTGCCATTCCATGGGTTACACGGAAAGATTTGACTCATCTAGAGGAGTCTCAGGTGCCGCATAGCGGTCCAGTTTTGGAACAGGTCAATTGGCGGTTCATACCCCAGTTGATTCCAGGGTGAGAAGCCGGCTACTGGCACTGAACTCAATTACCGACTGCTGAGGCGAGAATCTCAATAGCGAGTAAGCGGGTAATTGGGGGAGGTGGTCACTAAGCTTTGTTACTGATGACGATGGAGGAAGGAAACTTCCGTTAGTCTCCCTTAGGAGACACACATCCCATTAGTATTGGTGTTGGTGTGCAAGTCCCACATCTAACTGTAAAGGACAGCACTACTTAGTGAAAGAGGGCTCAAGCTCAACATGATATGAAACGTTTTGTTGGCTTGTTTCCATCACTGAAAAGAATTAGAATTAAGATCGCACTTAAGCACTTGCTTATTTCTTTCCTGATCCTTTCACCGGTGATGTTATGTACTTGGATCTTCTTTGATTTGATGGGTGAGGCCCTGATTCTGAAGATCCAAAGTGCCTTCATACAGAGGGCAATCAGATTTTTTTTTTCGTTGGTTGGGATGGTCTTATTATTATGTGGATTGCGGGTTTGCTTTCTGCTGCGGCTGGAGAAGAAAGCTTACACATGATGATGGCTCCAGCTGGAGGGGGGGATGGAAGCGGGGCCGGTTCTTCGCAGCGCCCGGTGCATTTGGATCTGAATCTGCCGCCTGGCGGAAGGGACGAGCTCTCCGACCTTGTCGCGGAGCTCGATCAAGTGGAGAGGGAGATTCGCCGCTGGAGTGAATCCCGGATCGAATCCACCGAGGGTCTTGAGGCCAGACAAGAAAGATTAGCGCGCCTCAAGACGGTTCTTGACGAAGTCGACAGCCGGTTGGATCAAGCCCGAGAAATAGATCGGGTTCGTGAAACCGAGCGTGCTCGGCTACGGGCAGAGATGGATCACTACTTTGAGCGGCGAGAGGCTCTCGAAAGAAAGAACGCCCAGATGCGATTTCAAATAAATGAACTCACTCTTAAAAAGAGGGGACCTATAATAATATATAAATAAAGTTTTAAGTGAGAAAAAGAACAGATATTGACTTTTATTTATCTTCCATAGCTAATGTAAGGAAATGAGACGACTCTTTCTTGAACTATATAATAAAAAGATCTTCCCCTCCACACCAATCACGAGTTTTTCTCCATTCCTCTCGTATATCGTCGTAACGCCCTTAATACTAGGTTTTGAAAAAGACTTATCATGTCATTCCCATTTAGGTCCGATTCGGATCCCTTCGTTGTTTTCTTTTCCTCCCGCACCTTTTCCTCGAAATGAGAAAGAAGATGGTACACTCGAATTGTATTATTTAAGTGCTTATTGCTTGCCAAAGATCCTACTTCTACAATTGGTAGGTCACCGGGTTATTCAAATAAGTTGTGTTTTCTGTGGTTTTCCCATGTTACAACTTCCGTACCAATTCGGTCGATCCGGAATGGATCGGTTAAACATTCCATTAGGGAGCCTGGTCTTTACTCTTCTGTGTGGTATTCATTCTCGTTTGGCTCTTGGAATCACATCCAGCAGTGGTTGGAACAGCTCGCAAAATCCAACCACTTCACCTACTTCATTGCCCCCAACCGTTTCTCGTACCTCTATTGAAACAGAATGGTTTCATGTTCTTTCATCGATTGGTTATTCCTCTCCGTTCGTATCTCTTTTTCCAATTGCGGTCTCAATGAGTTTACAAGATTGAATGTCCAATTTATGCTATCAGATACTAGGAATATGTCTTTTGATAGTCAAGTACCTCTTCAACTAGGTCGGACGCGCAAAGCGCTCCACCTGAGTTAGAGCGGGTATTTAATCAAATCTGCGAAAAATGCGAAGACTTAGTTCTACTGTCAAATAGACAAGTACCGCCGGAGTGGACGATGCCCGACCTTGTTCGGGCTGTTATTTCCGACGATCGGATTGACAGTCCGGGCTTTCTGACAAATGACTATTATGATGTCATGTTACATGGCAAAAATGCTTGGTTATGCGAACAGATTTTTCACTTTTTAGATCTAATCAACTATGTCTTCTAGTTCCGAAAATGTGAAAAAAAAAGTTTTTCGAGAAAAGGTCCCATCCTTCAATATCATGATTGGGTCGACCAGGCCAGATCATGAGTGAATAGAAAATCGAAAACGTACATAGCTGTTCCAGCTGAAATACTTGGAATAATTCTACCACTTCTACTAGGAGTAGCCTTTTTAGTGCTAGCTGAACGTAAAGTAATGGCTTTTGTGCAACGTCGAAAGGGTCCTGATGTAGTGGGATCGTTCGGATTGTTACAACCTCTAGCAGATGGTTTGAAATTGATTCTAAAAGAACCTATTTCACCAAGTAGTGCTAATTTCTCCCTTTTTAGAATGGCTCCAGTGGCTACATTTATGTTAAGTCTGGTCGCTCGGGCCGTTGTACCTTTTGATTATGGTATGGTATTGTCAGATTCGAACATAGGGCTACTTTATTTGTTTGCCATATCTTCGTTAGGTGTTTATGGAATTATTACAGCAGGTTGGTCTAGTAATTAGGGGGCGGCCGTTCGGTCGCCTATGATACTAGGACCAATAGGTCAAAAATGGGTTTGTGCCGCAGGTGTTGAACGATCTACTCTACACAGGTGTGGGCTTACAGGGCTAGGGCTCATAAAGCCTTTCTTTCATTCAAAAAGAGGGCCCTGGTCGGTCACTTTTCCGGGCCGGGATCGATAGATAAGTGGAAGTAATAAAAAAGAGATCTTTCTCTTCGCACCTAAGATCAAGAGGAAGGGTAGCTTGTCAAGCTGGCCTATATAAAATATATTATTTATTATAGAATCTTTAAAATATAAATATAAAGATTCACTGTCTTTTAACCGGCTGTTCTTCTTTGTCAACGCTACTAAGGACCTATGGGTTAGCCTACCCTACTAATGTATTGTATAGTAGGGTATAGTATAGTAGGCGAGCGAGTTAGCGAAGACGCTTAGGCTAATAGATAAGAGAGCGTCAGTGCGTAGCCTTCATTCTACTACGCTACGCAAAGGTTACGAAGTCACTTAGCTCGACGTTAGGAGAGTCAAGGGGGAAGGCCATACCCACATAGAAGAACCGCTGTTCGCTGACTTTCTAAGGTCTAACCTTTAGCTCCCCTACTGAAAAGGGGCACAAAGCCGCTTTGCACCACTGATAGACTACTAAAGATTCAATTCATTCAAAAGGCCCTACTTAGTTTCGCAAGCCTTTGTCATTGTCAGTCAACTAAGTAGGGCCTGAGGCCCCCTGCGAATCCGTAAATCTGAGGAGCATGCCGCAACACAACAAAAGGATGGTCCCCTATGCATTTAATTCTTTCCGGAAGGGAAAAAAAACAAGTACCCCCATCATGGTGAACCTCTCCTTGTGATCGGGATGAGGTAGATGCCTCCCAGCTGGGGGGCGGATCGAATCGGAGTTTCCTTAGGTAGCCACCGACCTACAGTTATCCTTAAACTTCCGTGCTTGGTGGAGAAGAAGCGAACAAAGGTACGCTCGCTTGCTGTCTTGTTCTCTGCCGCGAACTGGGATCGCTCGCCAGCTAGGTCAGATTGGAGCAAGAATTTTTGAGAACATATTACCCATATTCGGGGACAAGGGGCGGAACGACCTCTCGATCTGCTTACTGCAGCCCAGGAATAAAAACGTCGTCTAGGCGTTCCTTGTTGCTACGATCTCCCCGACGCCTAGGACGTTGTCTGGGCCAAGAGCCATAGTTAATTGCTGTTTCCATTTGGTTGTTTTTTTCTTGTTGTTGATACCGGCAAGACCAGCCAGATGATGTCTGCTGGTTGGTAGTGAGAGGACTCGTAGTACCTGCATACCCAAAAGAAAAGGAGGCGCTGATTAAATTAAAAAACAATCATTTGATTGATTTTCTTTCTTACTCTCCCTTAGCAGCGGGAAAGGAGTCTATCTATCTGCCTAGCTTTGGTAGATTTCCCCCAACGCAATCCATAGAAATTCCACGAATCCCTTGGTGGATAAGTCCGACGACTCAGCAGCAGTGCGGAATGGAGTTTCTCGTCTGGTGGATCTGATCTTTAGGGGGCAATACATACCAAAAGGTGCTTTAGTGATCTTTGATGGTCTGAACAAGGAACTCTGTGTGGGGATCCATCTTGTTGTTATTCGCATTGTTCACCTTGGTCGGAAATCAGGGTGGTTGTTCTGCGCTTTATATTTGAAGCAAGCAGCTTCATCCTTGATGATGGCCTATGGTGGTGATGAATTCGTTCATCCTGACAATGCGGTACCAGTTTCTCTCACTCGGTCCGGTTACCCTCGGATCATTCCGTCTCATCATAGGCGTATGATTCTGAAGAAGGATGAGAAAGCGGACATGCTGGTGAAGTTTTATTAAAAAAGATTCTCTCTGTCAAAGATCATTACTTTGGCAAAGAAGGTTGATAAATCAACGTTTTCTAGTAGAATATCCCCACCCGATAATATTGACGAGGTGGTGGGGCTGGTTGGTTCGATTAAGGAGAACTTTAATCGACTTATCAGTCGCTATGCTCCCTGGATAAAACGTATACCCAGGGTTACGGTTTGAACCAACCTGGAAAGCCTTGCCGACACACTCATTGACGAAAAGGGTGTGGGTTGAGAGAAGGAAACTATGTGAATCAGAGGTTGCTGAAACCCATCCACCATTGGTTTGCGGAGGTCCTCCGCCGCATCCCAATGGATGATCAAACAGCACCTCTCATTCGTTTAGTTCCTAGTAAAACATGTTTCAGCTATGACCTCAAGAGTGCTACCGATTGGTGGCCTCTTGTGTTTATGTTTGAAAGGCTTGCGCTATTGTTTGACAGGTCATTTGCTTCAAGTGTTGTGAATACAACATTAGGGACGAATGTATTTGAGGTACCCTTCGTTAAGAGGGCTCTGTCTCAAGTGTCCTTTGTGATCGGTCAACCGTTAGGCTATTATGGTTATTGGCCTTTGTTCGCGTTCACCCATCATGTTTTGGTGTGGTGGGCTGCGGAACAGGTTAGACCTGGGATCCTGTTCGACAGGTATGCTATATTAGGTGATGATGTTCTCATCACCGATCCACTTGTGGCGGAACAGTACCGGCTAGGCTTACAACGGCTTGGTGTTAAGATATCCACACACAAGTCTTTGATATCCTCAACTGGTGCTGTAGAGTTTGCCAAACAATTTCTGGTCAAGGATATGAGGGTTAACCTCTCTCCTGTGTCCATGAAAGCTTTATGTGGCTTCCACCACCCCTACGGCCTATTGGCTATACATGAAAAGTAAAAAATCTCACGATTTTTGACTCTCATGCGTATTGGCGGTGCTGGGTATAAGACTCGATCTGTCGCTAAGAGCCCTAGATTAAATGGAAACGGTTTAGGGTCCTTTTTGGCAAGTCTCGCCTTCCAGTGGAATATTTTTTAGGTGATGGTTGTCCATTGAATCCCTACCTCCGCAGGGAAACTAAAGAGGTATGCTCTCGAGAGGTTGAAGCCTCGGGAGTTACACCGTCCTCCTGTAGAACTATTGGAGTTCGAGGGGATGGCTGACTTCCTGGAGTATTCACTTCTCCGGAGCTGGATGATGCAATGGCTCAACTACCTTAAATGGTATTGCAGTCTATCTATGGGTTGAACTCGAAAAGTTCTTTGAAGCCCCAGTTGTGTATCACTACTGGGAGATCAGGCGAACAGATCCGGAGCTGGTTCGCTTTGGTCTTCTATGGCGTTTGCACAACATTGTCCCAGATGTTGGATTAGACTATATGGGTCACGTTTTGGATTGTGGTAGGTGTCAGGTGACTGACACTTCTACGTCCTCCGTGACTCTTGTAGCCTATCCTGACTCATCGGGGGGATACCTGTCCATTATAGTTCCATGTTGCTGTCATAGGTCACATAACCTGTGACAGTATGATCTACGTCCGGTACCGCAGGTCCTAGACCTACCTTACTGGATGTTTGATCAAAGCAATAGAGCCCGCGTAGGAGACAGCATTCCTTCTTGTTAGAAAAAAAAAGACTAAACGGCGTCGTCAGCTTGATGGTAAGATTGTTGATGGCTCAGCGGAGGGAGAAGCATGGGTGGCACAGACAAAAGCGTGGAGGAGGGGAGACAGCACAAATTTGAATTGCGTAGGCTCGGAGTTGGGTGAGGGATAAGAGGCAATGGCCATCCATAAATTACCGTATAGCGATGCTCGAAATCGATCATGTTGGTTTTGCCCAGTAGCCATTCTCAGCGGAAGTACGAACATGGTAAACAGAAGAAGCAGGCTATCGACTACTATCCGGCTCTCAATAATAGAAGGTAGCCAACTAGGGGGCAAGTCCCCCGGGTCAACCCCTTGATAAGAACCTGAGAACGACAAGAATGATCTCTGGCCCCCCTATTATCTCGCAAAACCAATGGTTGACTGTGGAGCAAGTGAAGTTCGGTATGTTTACCATGAGTGGAGGGTAATCTTGCAAGTGTTCCGCGAACGACCAGCCAGTGGACAGGAGTGGGCCTGCAAAATGGAATTGAAGGGAAGGTCGCCCTTTTTTTAAGAAATGCTGTCAGTGAAGAAAAGTAAACTGTCATACCAGGCAAAGACTTAAGCCGCCGACCCCCGCCAAGGAGAAAGAAACCTTACCTTAAAAGGCAGAGACCCCTTAGGAATGTCATTCGATTCCCTTCCTCCGACGCCTAGAAGACAAAGGACGGGGAAATCAAGCCTTTATAGTGAAGCTAGCCTATTGCTGTGTAAGAGCTCTATGCTATCTATGGAATAGCGGTCAGTGCTGCTTGAAACTTTTAATAAACAGTTATCATCCTTGTGGCCATATTTGCCTTTGCCACAATGAAAACAGATCATTTTCAGGCTCTCATACTAGAACATAGTGCGATTGAAACGAAACTTATGCTTAGTAAGTTCTGCACACAATCGAATATAACGACCGCGCTCAGCATAAGAGGTAGTATAATCAATCTTGAGCACCTTTCCAATTCCTTTACCCAAATGTTGGATGAACAAATTGTCACTCAAGATACAGTCCTGGAAATGCGAACCCATGCTGCAACTTTGGTGATAACATCTTATGTCGGCGGCCACTACTTCCTCACCGTGAGGTAGTGATCCGCAATTGCTCCAGCAGCATATCGCGAAAGACGAGACCCTTTTTTTTTGAATTCCTAAAAACAACCTGCGGAAGCCCCTATCTTCCTTTACCAAGCTAGCTACGAACCTTTCATTTTCTTTTGTTTACTTCTACAGGTGACCAACTTCCCGGTATCGGGATTTCTGGGTCATTGCGGACTCTAGATTGTCAAGGTATGCTGTGCTCCGTGATGACTATGTCATTCCTGATCAGGAAGTAGCCGGTGTCTATGAGTCTGCTTTCATGTTATAGCTACATAACTCTTTATGTTTTTCTCCCCAAGGAGACATGAAAAGACAAGGAATTTGGGAGTCAAAATCTCATACAAAAAAATCCCTTTTTTTTTGAATACAGGCTCAACCGAGTTCGCTAAGAGATTTATTTATAGCTAGGGGGTTTGAGTGTGGACCTCAGTTCTATGTTCTATCTCAATCAAGAGTTTACTCAACTCTCACCATCCATGTGAGCTAATGGCGGTCCATATGAAGTTTCCGATAAGGCAGGTAACCACCTTAGCACGGATCGGTGGGATTTCGGGTCTTAGCTCGGTTTGAGCATAAGCGCAGTTTGCATTACGAGGGAATTGTGGCTATGTGGACTCATTCGTGGCTCCTTATCGATCTTTGGATCGGTCGGTGTCGTTCCCTTAATCTGTATTGGAAAGGAAGTTCCATTACCATACCATTCGAAGAGATATATGCACAATCTATAAAATTGATGCGAAAGAATTGGGCAAAAAAAAAAAGTAAAGGATCACCACTAGGGGGTTTCGTTTAGGCCTCTACTTTTCCTTCTTAAGTTAAGTAAGGGATGCTTTCTACGCTTATGAGCATACCTACAGAAAGAAATACGATTACCTCGATAAGATATTCCCTTCATTCTTCCTCTATGTTGTTTACGGAATCGAGTTCTTTTTGGACCTTTTACGTGAAAAGGAAGAGACAATCGAAAGAGACTTATTTTATACATAAAGAATTGTTTTACCATGATCGTATAATGATTTGATAATTTTGTAGTGTAGAAAGTGAAACAAAAAAGGTATATAATATATAAAGGTATGAGGAAAAAGATCCTATAAGAAAATGCTTGTTTCAGAGCTAAACAGTCTTCCTCCAGAGAGAGGAAAATCCTTAAAAGAGATTCTTGGGTAGAGTAGCCTGCCTTTACTATTTTCACTATTTTCTTTAATTTCTTAAAAATCCCCTTCCCCTATTAAAAAATTGATTTATTAGCGGCTGAACTGACAGAGGGAAAATTACCTATATTATATTGACAGAGGGAAGTAGCTAAAGAAGTCGTAGGAAGAAAGCAGTTAGGCAACTGTATGCACAACATTAGTATCCTGGGAATTTTCAACATTGACAGACATAAGAATAAAGGGTAAGAATCAACTTTATTAGGATAGTTACCTTATTACTAGGATAGTATCTGGAAGAAGGACCAAAGCGCACAAGCGAGCGAAAAGAGAGATAAAAATTACCTGTACTAACTTATTAAATTAAAGAGATGCGGGTTTTTCCGGTGTCAGTCTTGCTGGGCTAGCTCTTCTCTGGGAGCTGACCCGATAACTACACTCTAATACTAATAGCTCTTCTTAGTGAGTCTTCCATTGGCTAAGAAGCTCTTTTCGGCAACGGAATCGTACTCCTATTCTTTCTCGCAGCTTTTCGATAGCTATGTTTCGTACCCAAGAGAGAGAGTCTTGGATTGCTTTAAATCTTTCCCGCTTTCAGTCCAATTCCATTAGATAATATCTAAAACTCCTTCTTTCAAACATATGATTCGTGCAGCCCCAAGACATTCCGACTACACCGCCTCCCCTCAAAAGATAAAGAGGCAGACATCTCTTCCGATCCGGGTATATCTAAACAATATTCATTGCCTTCCTACCCCTCCCCTGACTCAGACAAAAATGCAGTTAGTTCACTAAAGTTCGTCGCTTTCTTGTTCTTTATCCCCGCTTGTATGGCTAGAATAAGGATTGCCTTATTACGTATTCAATAACAACTGGCCTCCTTTCGGATTGACCGGAATGACAGGACTGTTACCGTACTGTGCTAAAGGAATTCTTCCAAACGAGGTTCTCGACTTGCTTTTCCTTTCTTGCCTTTCTTCCGCTTCGCAAGGGGCGCGAACGAATAGACTGAAGTAGTCCTTTTGTAGCTAGGTTTTGGTCAACTCTGAGGAAAGCCCTTCGAGCGAAAGATGGCTCCGTCGAGAAAAGCTCTCCAATAAGCTACATTACATCCCCAAAGCCCTTTCAAGTTAGATTCATACCAAAGATAAGCCGGTTATATTCGCCAAGTCTCAAGTGAGTATGAAGATTATGAACTCTTGGATCCACGGCAAAGACCTTGCTGCCCCTGAAAAAGAGAACTGCAGATTCTGGGCATTTGTCTTCCGGCAATTGTCCATCAATCTGAAGATAGAAGCACACCAAGCTAATCTCACTAGTCTTGACTTTAGCATTCTTTCCTTTTCGGGGATATCTTAGCTATTGGATTAACCGCATCAACAGGGCAGGAAAGAAGTAAGGCGGTACGGATTCTATTCCTATTTGAGTAGCAGGTATAATCAGCTTAGAAGAAGGGTATGGGGTATCTACTATTCCTAGTTTCAAGCTAGCGCAGTTACCCCCAATCGATGCCGAAACCGCCGGTCCTTGATTGCCAAAAAATGATCCAGAAACTAAGGAGAAAGCTACGGGAATGAAATTCCATATCAGGCGGTACTTACTGTGCTCTAAAGGCGCACTGAAAACGCTTTTGAACAAGCCCAAGCTAAACTGAAAAGAAGCTAGCCTTCCCCTCCCTACGGTTACCTTCTTTCGCGGTATACTTGAAATCTTTGTTGAGTAGCGCGCTATTGCTATAGCTTAGGGCTTCTATCGCGTTGTTATATCTTCTCGCTTGCTCCTCCTGTTGTTAAGGGCGCGCGAGGAGAAGTGTTTTGTGCGATAGTATAGTTATAGTGTTATAGTACTGTACTCCGTATGGAATGGAGCCATCGTCCGTTCGCGGGAATGATCCCTTTGGAGTTGCCGGCTGCCTTCTCGTGTGCGTCGCGTAGTGGGAAGCTGTAGTGTTCTGCCAGTTTCGCGATAGCTCTTATGGAGAGCGCAAGGACTTTAGCCTCTCTGTGCGCCCTAGTGGATACGATTATCAGAAGTGACTGCTCTAGCCAATGCGCATGCGTGCCTTCTTTTATGCAATTAGGCTTCTCGCGTTGATCACATAGCTTCTTCTGTAGTGCGTGTACTCTGCGTGAAATCCTTTTATGCCCACCCGCCCTAATGTGCTGAAATGGCTCATGATGATAGTCTTATGATCAGACTATTCCAAAGGGGCCTTACTGATCAAGCTATGGAATGGTACTTAACTCTCCCCAGGTATTCAATTCAATCTTTTGCCCTCCTTGTCGAAAAGTATTTAGAAAGCTTCTCAGCTATCACAAAGAGGGAAATGTTGATTCAATCCATCATACCATGCGGGGTTGAAGTCCTAAAGGCAGCATCTAGTCCAGTCCCTCCACTCCAGTATCAGTGCCTCACCTCTTGGGAAAGCCTGCAGCATCTTTTAATCCACGACTAAGAAAAAAGAGGATAATTAGAGTAGAACTTTTTTGAATCCTTCTCATAAGAAAATCCCCGACTCTAGGGGCCTTTCATGCCTTCTGTCATGTCTTCCGAGAAAGTACGACTTTCTTTCCATAGAGGCCCTGTCCTTTTTTTAATTCTTTTTGTAAGTAAGACTGTTTTGAGCAAGTCACTTATGCCTATTCCTATCTAGGAGAGGGAAAAGCATGATTAGGCTTAGGCATTAGGGAGAAGAAAGATCAGACTCAGTTCGAGATTCCTTACGAATTAGGGTAAATCAAGGACCCTTTCTTCCTTTTCATTGAGCTCTTTTCCCTTGTGGAAATGAAACTACTACAAACTCTGTCTTAACAGATGATTCTTTATATTAGGATGGAGATGCTTTTGAGGGGCTTTATTTAGCTGTATGTTACGAAGCGTAGGGTCTGTACCATTCTCAACAACTAGAGCGGTCCTCTCGGAAGGATGTTGACCCCGTCACCGATGCTCTTGGCTTTCGTGTGTCACTGATTTAGCTTCCGATTGGGTCAGTGTGAAGCATTGAGTTTCTGCCTTAAGCTCGCCTGTGACTGTCCTACTTTCCCAAGTTCGAATCTGGATGACCTACTGTTTTTACTACGTTACAGCTGGATCGGTTAGTTCTGGGATGATTGATGCCTTCCATACATCAGCATTCTAGAAGTACAGCTTTAGTTGTGTTTGTTCTTTCCAACTGGAAAGACTTGGCAGCCTAGCCCCTTCTTTCCTTATCTAATGACATAGATAGAAAAGTCTTTCTTGCCTAGCGTTAGGAGAGTGATAATTGAGTAACGACTGATTCAAGCCCGTCACAAGGTGCCAGAGTAGACTTCTAAGCAAGATCGAGTATAGAGTGAGGAAAGCCTTAGTCTGAAAACACAAGAAGAGAAGTAGGTAGCCGTTATCAGTCCACCGAAAGTGGTCAATCAGGCTTCGCACCTTCCCTTACTAAGCTTTCAGTCCTAATAGCGACTTCCTTGCCTTAAGAAGCTCCCAGGAAAGTGAAAGTCAGCACTATTCCCTCTCAAGAAAGAAGGTAAGAAGGACGCCGAATCTTTCCTATTGCCTTCTTCTTTCTACGAGTCTCATTGCCATTTCTTAAGCTTAGACCTCTCCTTTCCATGTAACCATTCAGACGGGGGAATGCCGGATTCTAGGCAAAAAGGAAGTTGGTTTGCTCAACTAGAGCGTTAGCTACGAGAAAAAAAAAGTCCATATTCTAGACTCTTCAATTCACTTCTTCCTTCCTTTAGTAAGGAATTTTTTTCACCTCGACGGACCACAGCCCAGTCGAAAGCAGCAATAGATTCGACCACATACTTGAAGGGGATTGGTAGAACTTATAGGCCTTTAGGACAGGACCGACTCTTAGCTCGTTGGAGTGCTATTTAAGATCTTGGCTTCCTAACTACTTTGAAAGGAAATACCCTACGGGCAAACCCTCTTGAAAGAAGAAATTCAATAGTTATGGAGCTACTAACAAGAGATACCCATGCATACTAGGAAGAAGAACCTGTTAACGAAAGAGAAATAAGAGAAAGCAAGTACACGATAGCTATAGATAGCTCTTCCATCACCCTCTCTAGCACCCTATAAGAAAGTCCTTTGCTCAAGCCAAAAGGGATCAAGGAAGTACGAGCTAGTAAGATGGTTAGACCCCCCGGGAAGAACCCAGAGAAAGTACCTCTACAACAATAGATATTGTCCATACAAGGACTTGAGCAGTTAAGCCCTTCCTAAGTCAAGCATAAATCAAGGACAATCAACAAAGAAAGAAGAACTCAGTAGCAACTCTTCACTTCGGAGCAAACTACCCGGGATAACGACCAAAAAGAAGGGCTGCTTTCACTCGGCAACACGAGTGAGAAGAACAAGGAAGTAGGAGATATCAGCTGGAAGGTCTTTCCTTGACCGAAGTACTGCTAAAACGGAAGCTCAATCCGGAGTGAGTCTAGCTTCACGCTCGATACAGGAAAGAGAAGAGCTGCTAGCAGCGGAGGATGTTCAGTCGTATATGACTTCTATAGCTTTCCTAAATAGAGTACCTAATTCTTACTGCTTGTTCATTCCGGGTATGCGCAATCAGTACGATTGATTCCTTCTTTCGGTAAAAAATATAGAGAAAGTGAGCGCCTTACCAAAACAAATCGAGATCTTCAACTTAGTTGGGCTATTGTTCGGGCATTAAAGCCTGTGGAAGTCTTAGATCCCCTTTCATTCCCTATCAAAGCTATCTTTCTCAGCAGACAGCTAGATGTTGACTTCAAAAGTCACGTTTAACGATTCATGAATGTCTGCCAAGGCTCTTTCAGCACTTCCCTGGTAAGAAAACGGGGCTTCTATTTTAAACCTTTTCTTATTCTATCGAAGGACAAGGCAATAACCGTAGCTATTTCCGCTTCGGAGTTCTCACCGGCTTTAGAGCAAGGTAAGTCAATTCTTTTAGGATAGATCCAGCGATTTAGGTGTTGGAGGAGTAAGGGCGGAAGACGACGGTGCTAGAGAATCAGTGAATGGGGAATAATGATAGTCGAAGGGAGGTAGCGGTCTAAGCCTCTTAGGCTTGGCACAGGAACTCTTCTCTCACCCGCAGGAAGGAAGTGATGTGACCCAGTAAAGTGCCCAGAGGTAGGATGAATTGAATTAGCTAACGAATCTTCCGCAAAGAAATAAGAAGAAAGTCTTCTGCCCCTTGGGGCAGAAGTGAATAAGAAATGAACTTATATAATATAAGAGAGAGCAGAATAAGCGGTCTTGTAGGAAGGGCATGGATTAAGGTAGTTCCGTCCCCCGAGGTAATGAAATTCTTGCTCCTGTTCAACTGTGGCTAATCTCTGCGAAGGTTCGCAGGAAGATGCTCTTTGCCTTTAGCCTGGCACTTGCCATTGAATCAGCTGCTCTTAGCTCTCCAGGGAACTTAGGGATTCACTGATTTAGAAGTTTTCCGCTTTGACTTTAAAGAAGAAAGACCTGGCGTAAATGATTTAATTGAGTTCCCGGCTCGTGGCTTTAAAGTGCAAGGTAAGCGAATAGGGTTAACTCCGAAGAATAGCCAAACCAAAGTCCTTTACCGAGGAGATTGATTTGAACAGCAGAAAAGAAAAGCATTCTAACTTTTTAGATGCTTTCTTCACTGGCCAAGCAGTAGAATATCAAAGTCTCTTCCCCCGGAAGGGTAAGAAGCAAGGCAGGAGCGGTATAAGAGAAAGAAGTCAGTGCTGCTTTTGCTGTTACAGAATCTGGTCTTAGCTTAGCTGCAATCCTTCCCGCTCTAGTTCGACTAGCTTTGACCTTGAACGTGGCAATCTAGCTGCCATAAAGAGGCCAAGGTATTCGCATTCGGAGGGAAGGAACCCGAGGGTAGGTGGTTTGCTCATAAGTCTGTCTTTCTTTAAATAAGCCGGAAGCAAGGGTAAGAATTCATTCCTCTTCGTCCGCTGAATCTGTTGCCGGAAGGGAGAGATTCCTCAAAGATGAAATTTGCAATTACCGATTCCGACTCTTGTCATACGGTTTCATGCTCGGGGACAACGAGTACTTCTTCACGTCACCCTTCAAGAAAACGGCCGGCTAGCTCGTGCAATCAACGAAGGCATGTAGCGGCATACGTAGGGAATGGAAGCACCTTAGTCGGGGGATAAGAGTCCCGTCCCTTACCGCTCCGCGGGGGTGCAACGAGCCTCGCTTTCCTAGTTCGTTCGCTTCCATGCCATTTCCATCCGCATTAATAGTTTCGTTTCAGTTTGATCTCGTTCCGCAAGAGGCGTGCAAACAGGTTTGCGCATGCTGAAGGTTCGGGCGCAACCCTTCTCTACCGCATTTATGGCCCAAAGCCAATACAAAGGATTTCGGTTCCATCTTGCTCGAATCTTACTGTACCCCAGAGGAAAAGGGGATTTTGTGCTGTGAAGGTGGGATCGGTACACACGGATAAGGACTATCATGAGGCTCTATGTACTTCATTCCGTTTACCCCGCCTTCCGAATTCGACATTTCCCATTTTCCATGGAATAAGTAGGATTCAGGTGATAACGGGGATAACCATTGCTGTGGGTGAGGAAGAGATAAAAAATTGTCTACTCTAGGTTTAGGTGATCCTTCCAAATCATAAGCCTTCTCCAGTGCCTGGGTGGGTGCGCGAAATCATCAATTCTAAGTGCTAATAATAGGGATTCCCCTACCCTTAAATCAGTAGGGCAAGTCAATTTTACCTTCCCCGCTGGAGGATTCTGTAACCACTAGATTCTTTCGAGGGCTTGGTTTGGAGATAGCTGCAGGTTCTGAAATGCAGACTCCTCACTACGGGGTCGGATGAAGGGATTCGAAAGACAGCCATGAAATGACTACTAGTGTCAAAGAGAGGATTCGGTATTCTCAATGGCACGACCCGATTCGTAAACAGACGCTTCTCAGCAGAATGACAAGACGGAAAGCTAGTCTTATTACCGCAACTAATTTCGGTCCATCAAACCCGGAAATCGTAGACAAGAGTGAGCAGAGAAGTGATTGCTAATCCACGCGGAAAGGCTGTTTATTACGAATCATGTGCAAATGCATTCCATAAGAGCCCATTCTCAGATAAAGAACCTTGCCTTACTAGCTCTATTGTTATGAGCATGTCCCACTAGTGGATTCAGTCCCTTCCTTGCTTCGAGGAGGTTCTATACTATAGAATTAATAGTAAAAACAGGCGCTCTCGTATAGAAGATAACTTTGCCCCAGTCACTAAACCTAGCTCACCAAGCCTTAGGGTAACTCTCTCAGCCTCTTACTGGAAGTAGAGGAGGTAAAGATAAAGGGATTGAATTGGCTTAGAAGCGATTGCATTCCAATGCCAATTATTGCTCTTGATTCGCTGCCCCCAACTATCACCGGAAAATCCATATTTTGTTCGACAGGATGTGGCAAGTTCGAGTCTGGCGAGTGGTGCTGTACGCTAACGGTAATTACCTATCAGGAAGAGGAGCAAAAAGAGAGCCTAAACTGACTTTCTTAGAGCAGCAGTCGGACTCGTAGCCCGAACCCGCTTCAATTCATGCCGGTGAAAGACTAAGCCCTGTAAAAAAAACGTACTAAAGAATGGTTGGCAACTTTCTCGATTCCTACCCGATCGGTTAATCGTATTCTCTTTACCCGAAGCCTTCTGCAGCTTGCCTTCCTTCTGAGCCAGTGTGGGCTTGCTTGAATATCTCTTCCCTTTTCGGCTGAGAAGAGCTAGTGGCATTACCGCTGTGGGAGGGATAGAAAGATTGGAGGAATTCCCGGCAAAGTGGAGAGACCTAAAAGAGGAAGCCAGATAGCAGCTGAAACAAGAGAGAGAGAATGAAAGATAAATGCCAGTTAGTCGGAACGATTTCTTCTCGAACCAACCTTGCCTTTTGAACCAGACCCGAGCCCTAAAGTAGAGCTGAGCCTTTTGCCTTTCTTGCTTTGAAGCTTGCTTAGTTACCGGACTTATCAGCTACTTGTTTGAACCTAGGCGCGGATTGGGCCAATTAGTTTCCTTCCCTCAGTAACTTCCTTGCCTTCTCGAAGGCATGTTTTCTCCTTGCCAGTGCCGGCTTACCGATCGGTGAAGAGTATTCGGCCTAAAAGGCAGGCACAAAACCGAAGCAGAATAGATTACCAAATGGAATGACTGAGCGCAGGGGGACATCCGACTTGCAACCTAGGACCGAAATGAAACTCACCCCGTGGACCGCAGGAAAGGACTTGACTGAATTGCTTGCATGGGAAGACATCCCGAGGGCAAGATCCTTCATGGCCATAGAAAGAGACAGGCATTCCTACTTTCACTCGAGCAGGAGACCAGTAAGAGCGGATTCAAGACTTTCAACCTTCTCAGCTTGGCACCTTTGCTTCGTACTCACACTCGCTTACTTCTGCTATAATCTATAAAAGTTGGCGGGGGGCTTGTGTCTAAGTCGCTAGGGAGACTAAGACTAACCCGAATCCGTAGACAGCACTGTGGATGGAGTAGCGGTAACTTAACTCTTTAATGAATGCAGGAAGGGAACAATTTGCAGTGGTGAAAGCCCCTACCTATGAAAGAAGCAAGGGGGACTGGTAATCCTACTCTCTGTCTTGTCTTGCTACCTATGACTGCTTTGTCGACTCTGTTGACGGAGTACCGCTCACTCCTATCCTATATAGTATGTGGAAAAGATAATCTAGGCAGTAATAATGTAAAGAAGTGGTCAACCCTTACTCTATTCACCCTTTACTTTATTTATTGACTTCCTGATCGCCTTCCGAGCCCGTCAACTGACAGCTTTCATATGGATTGTTTAAAAGCGACTAATAGGAGCATGCGAGTGAAAAGCCTCCAAGCTAGTAAAGGATTGGTTCTTCAACCGACGCAAAGACCTAGCGCTTTCCCCTTGAACTGGACTTGATTCCCGCACTTAGCTTAAGAGCTAAACTGCCGAAAGCCCTTTTCTATCTATATAGTATCATCACAGCACCCGAAAAGCAGGGAAGGGAAAGGCTTACCGAACATGCCCGGTCCAGAACGTCACATCTTACCATGATTGGTGGGAACGCGGTTTCTCATGATAACAGGGGTTAAGCTGTCCACTCGGGGTGGAAGGTGCGTGCTGCTGAAACTTCTTAAGGATATGCTGCTTCCACCCGACCAATCGGTCCTGGCCCAGATGCTAATTCAAAATTAACACGCCAACTGGGTGGTAAGCTGCAGGATCTGGATCAACTGGCACGGTATATTATGCATCCGGGGTGGTATCCGCTCGAACTACTGATGGAATTAGGTCAATCGGTGAACCTCAAACCGGCTTCCAAGGATTGAGATAGGCAGAGTTCCCTCACCCTAGCAGCGGAATTGAATCAGAAAGCAAGACAGAATAGGCTCTTACTGCTCTAGAAAGAACTTCCCTTGAATCAACTGCTATTGATATTAGCTGTGGGACTTCGGTGCCTTAAGCGGAAGAGGGGATTTCTTTCTCTTTCTGGCTGCTACGCTCCTTTCTTATTCTTTCTTTTTTTCTGTCTCTGAAGTGAGTGAAGTCAAGCTAGCGTCAGCAAATCGGACATAAGCAATACACGTAAATCCCAGAAAGACGATAGCGATTCTCTTCCAGTGCTTTAATTAAGAGTTCAAAGCCTATAAGAAAGGTAGGAATACCCGGAGCGTAGCTCTATCGGAACTTACCTCAGCGACTTTAACTTCCTATCGGCTTCGGACCGAAAGAGAGTGAGATGGAATCAAGAAGAGATCTAGCATTACGCAATCTTTCTAAGAAAGTAATTTCAGTCATCGATTGACTGGAGTGAAAGGCTGGAAAGCAGTTCTTTTCCTAGGTTGACTCATGAGTTAGTGTGCAAGACCGGCTCTCCTCTTTCTTAAATGTTCTAACAGTGGGATTTTAGCTTTTCTGGATTTCCCACCAATTCCTTAGATCCCTAGTCTTAGAGCTAAAGGAAGTCCTCTAACAAATCTAATCCCCCGAAGGAGTTCTCTTTCCTGTGCTATCAATAAGAAGGAAGGAACTCTTTCTTTTAGGAATAATGAAAGTGAAGACGTTCAGCTACCATAGAATCAACAGACTCCTTATATCTCTCCTGCATGAGATCTTGACTAATGGGGATATTTTTTAGAAAAGAAGACAGAAGGTAGTTTACTTGCTTACTTGTTAGAGTAAGGAAGAAAGAAGGCTTACAGGCAGGGAGTTAGAAGAGGGGTTTTTCCTTATTAGCTAGCTTCGCCGGACTGACTTCAGGTTATAAAGTCAGGGTTATGACTACCTTTAACTCGCTCACTCGGGCGCAATACCCATCCTTCTTGAGCTTCCCATTAACCCATTTAATGCGGATTAAAGGATGAGCCTTAAGACATATAGGTTTCAAAACCAGTTGCGGAAGAGCAGCTAAGCATCAAAAGATAGGAATAGAATAGCTGATCTTTACTCCTCTGTGCGCTCTAAAGCCTCTTCTTGTCTTGAAGGGAATTCACGCACTCGGACGAAGGCATTCCAGTTCAAAAACGAATAACTAATATTCGGCTAAACCTCGTGTTCCAACCAAGTCTTACAACCAATCGTATCATCCTGATCACTGATCAACGGGATCGGATCCTGGGTACAGAAAAGACCCTGAATAGCTTAGCTAAAGGCATCTTCCCACCTTTTATCCTCTCTGTAGCTACGCAGAGAGTCTTATTCTATATGGCTAGCTCCAATTCCGTCTATTTTGAAATGGGCAAGATAAGCCCTTACTCGTGCTGCAATCAGGCTTGGCACCTTCCCTTATTCTCCTTCCTTTCCTTTTGGTAGTGCTAAGTAATCGAAAATCTCCTTACTTAGGCTATTAAGGATCGCCTTTCACCTGTGTGATGCAATTCTTTAGCGGGGAAGTTTTCGTTAGCTGGCCCTTCTGTATAACTTGCGCCGGGAAGGAATAGAAAGCGGGGAGAAGGTCTCAGTGTAGTCGATGTCCTCTTTCAGAGTGAACCCCTTGGCGACAAGCCTGGCCTTCTATCTCTCAATCTTGCCTTTTGATTCCCTATTGGTCTTATCCCCTACGGGCTTGGCTCATTTTCTTTCTCTGGGTTTCAGAGTGAGTGGGTTAAGGAGCCTTTTTCCGCCTTTCGTCTTTCCAGTCAAGCAGTGGTTCCTGCTCTTGCCTCTCATGAATCTACTCGACCATTCCGGAATGAGTGAGCTTTTGTATCCGTATTGAAGAATCCGGTTATCGACTCGGCAGCTATTGAATCTAAGCCAATTGAATCAGCAACCGCTGGTACAGTAAGCGGTGTTCAAATAGCCGTTGTTGGGATCTTCTCCGCTGCTAGCTCTTCTTCTTACTAGGTTCTGCTTCCTCATAGTTCTCTTGAACATGATTCTCTCATACGCACTCCTATTAAAGGAGTTAGGAAGCCAAGATCTGATCTGAGTAGTTCTGGTAGCCAATGAGCGCTTGTCTGGTATCGAATGAGCTCAAGTAGTTTAGTAGCTAATTTGGTTGCCTTAGAGGAAAGAATGTCCTATCTTCGGATAGCTTACTACAGACTTCTTCCCTTATTTATGGAAGTTCCTGGATTGTGTGAAATAAGAACAGAGGGTATTGACTTATTAGCAGATCAAGCTCCATTTCAAAGGTGAGGAGTGAACCTTCTGGCTGATTCAATATCACCGGAGTCTGCTCAGTGTTCCAAACCAGAAGCGAAGTTTCTTTTCTACGATACACTGGAATCGGGTCTATCTTAAGCGGGAAGAAAGCCTACCGACGGGTATGAGTTCAGGGATTCGGCATGAAAGAACTCCCTCCCAGCCATCCTATCTTGTGTAAAAATCGCTTTCAGGCCAGTACTCTTTCTCTCCTGGAAGCGAAGGCAGGAGCAAAGCCTATTGATTCACCTGTTTGCTAACCTACTTGTCGGCTACCCGCACTCTGTAACCAGAATAGGGCTCTGGAGTTCATACCACCCGGCGGTTCATCAGAAGTCTGGAAGGCGGCGCATAAACTAGTCGGACTTGCTTGAATCGATACGCTTACCGGACTTCTCTGTCTATTCAATTGATTTTGTTGCAGACTCTTCCACCGGCCCAGTAGTGGAGCTTGAC